AGGATTTAATCGCACACTTGAAAGATAGCCCAGAAAGTCGAGAGAATATTTAGATAATTGATTTCTACGGACTCTTCCTGATTGAGACCACATGTAAAAATAATATTGCCATAAATCGACAAAGTAATATTTCCACTTATTCATCAGAAGAGACGTATCTTTTGAGGCCAGAATTGCCTTTCCTTGATACCTAATAAAATGTATGAAAGGGTCTTTGAACAACCATAGGTTGTTCTGAAAATCATTATAAAAGACTTCTACAAGATACTCTATTTTTCCATAGAAATAAATGCGTTCAAGAAAGACTCCAGAATATGTTGCTCGTAAATGAGAAGATTGGTTACGGAGAAAAAGGAAAATGGATTCGTATTCACATACATGAGAATTATATAGGAACAAGAATAATCTTGCATTAAAAATCAAAATAGATTTCTTTGGAGTAAGAAAACTCTTCAAATTACAATACTCGTAGAGAGAGAAACGTAATAAATGCAAAGAAGAAGCATCTTTTACCCAGTAGCGAAGGGCTTGAACCAAGATTTCTAGATGGATGGGGTAAGGTATTAGTACATCTAACACATAATTTAAATGTGAGAATTTGTCCTCTAAAAAAGGAAATATTGAATGAATTGATTGTAAATTATGAGATTTTGCGACTTCTTCCCCTTGTGAGTAAGATACTAATCGTAAGGAAAATGGAATTTCCACAATGACTGCAAATCCCGCCGATATCATTTGAGAATACAAATTATTGTTGTGACCAAAAAATGGATTTTGGTTGGAATCATTAGCAGAAATAATCAAATGATCCTGTTGATCCATTCGAATAATTAAACGTTTCACAATTAGTGAACTGAATTTATTACCATAATCCTGATTTTCCAAAAAAATCATCGATTTATTGAAACCATGATCATGAGCAAGTGCATAAATATACTCCCGAAAAATAAGTGGGTATAGGAAATCATGTCGGCGAGATCTATTTAGTTCTAAATATACTCGAAACTCCTCCATTTCAAATTCGATTTGAACCAAAGATAGGGGATCTATTCGGTTATCAAATGATACATAGTGCGATACAGTCAAAACAAGGTATTATAGTAAGAAAAGAATAGATACCTCGGAGACAGGTAGATTCATCAACGGATTCTCTATCCTATCTTTTGCCATCTAATTGATTTATGTTCGTTATAGGATAAGAAGATGGTTAGAAATCCTTTATTTTTTCAACCGAATCGCTCTTTTGATTTTGGAAAAAAAAAAATATCTTTTCTTTATCAATATACTGCTTCTTCTACACATTCATGTCTAACCCATAAAGGGAATAACTAATAATTAGGACTCATAAAAAAATCGATAATTTACTCATGAGAAAAACCTTTACCACATTAGGTACTAATTTATTTTTAACGTTTAATTAGATCGGGTAATCATTCAAATTGAGAACAGAAGCTCGTTACTTTTTGTTTCCCTATAATTGGGGCCGTAGAGCTCTATCCATTTATTCACTCGACCCAACTTTGAATTCAATTAATTTTTTTGTTCCGCACCAAAAATTCAAAGACGATTTTTTTTGGACTGATCCGGAAAAAAATGGATTCTTAGAATTCTCCATTGATACGACATGCTCTTTTTTCCATCCACTCCTTTCAGGATCAGTCGTGGTCTTACAAACTCTACCAATGGTATGAACGAATCCCTTTCTTCATACAAATGTGTAAAAGATGCTAGTCGCACTTAAAAGCCGAGTACTCTACCGTTGAGTTAGCAACCCGAAAAAAATTATAATACGTAAATACAATCGGAATAAAAAAAAAATGGAATTGTACGAGGCAATCAAAACACGAAATTAGCAAAAATTTGAATAAAATCAAAATTATAATCTAATCTGAACATTCAATGTTCAGATTAGATTATAATACACGAAATTCTCAGATAAAAACATAGAAATCGAAATAGAATAAGTGAAAATTTGTGGACCGCCCCCCGTCTTATTCATTCCATTGTTATCCATTTTTTTTTGTTTCAATATTCAATACAATTACAATAAAAAAACTTCTTGTATCACAACAAATTCAAAGAAAGAACCCATTATTTCAATGAAGTGAAGTGCCAAACTTGTGGGCGGGGATAAATAGATCTATTTATTTACGATCGAATTATATTTGTTCGATACGCTGTTGTCAATATGATTGTAAATTTTGAATCTAAATGTTGAGAAAAGAATAAAGAATATAAAAAAGACTATAAAAAATACAATGAAAAAAAGAATTAAGTCAATTTTTTTTTTATTATTAATTATTATTAATATTTTTTATTTTTATTTTTATATGTTATTTTATCTGTTTTTTATATCTTATTTTATGTTATTTTTTAAAATGCAATTACTTCATTTATTCAATTGATCCTTTTTCTCTATATTTTATATCAATAAAATTAGCTCAATAAATTTTGGTTTTGTTGTTATGGTATTCTATAGTAGCAATAGTCTATAGTAGCAAAGCAATAAGAAATACGAACAATAAATAAAAAAGTATGAATAGAACAAAAGAGGGGGGAGGAAATAATAAAGAAAAATTTATACAAAGCTAGATATGAGTCATCCACACCCTCTTTTTTGTATTTCATTAATTGAATTTTGTTTGATTAAGACTAAGTTCCGTAAAAACCCCCGCCTTCTTTAAAATATCATGAACAGTTCCTGTGGGTTGAGCTCCTTTTTCAAGGAAATAGAGAATAGCGGGAACATTTAAATAGGTTTGATTATTTATCGGATCATAAAAACCCACTTTTCGAAGATCTCTTCCCTCTCTTCGGGATCGAACATCAATTGCAACGATTCGATAAACGGCTCATTGGGATAGATGTAGTTAAATAATACCCCCCCTAGAAACGTATAAGAAGTTTTCTCCTCGTACGGCTCGAGAACAAAAATGATTAAAAGTTATGTCTATGTATGGAATTATATTGTATGGAATTAGAATGTCAAAAAGATCCATAAACCCAGCAAATCAATTAGACATTTAAACCCGTCTTTTTTCGAAAAAAAAGAAGAAAAAAGCATTCGTACTCTCATAACTCAAGTCAAATAACTCTCAAAATGCTCAAAAAAAAAAAAAATCCTTAGGCATTCTTTTATTGAGTGGTCTCTAACCCTTTTTTTTGTCTCGTTTAGAATCTATTTCGATTCTTCATTTTGATCTAGTTGTTGAGACAATTGAAAAGGGTATTTCCTTGTTCTAGGATCCTTCATCTTTGCCTTGAATCATTGGGTTTAGACATTACTTCGGCGATATTTAATCATTTGAAAAATGGCAGCAACATGCCCCTTTTTCTCTCTTTTTTTCTTTCTATCAAAGAATCATATGAACAATTAATTCCCGCATGATACACTTTTGATCGAAAGAGTTTTCCCAATTCCAACAATTTTTCTTTTTGATTTGAAAATAGTTTGAATCGGAGCCTTTCGATTTCTATATCAAAAATAGACTTACGAAGTTGTTCCAACTTATTGATTTCCATTAACTAACCCTAGATCCTTGCCCCTGAAAAATGGATGTTTCTCTTCGAGCTCCATCCTGTACTATTTACATTCCAACCCAACAAAAAAACGGATTATAATAGAACAGAACAAAGGATGTCGAGCCAAAAGCACCTTCATTTCTACATAATGGAAAGTGGTGGGTTTTGACATCCACAGCCGATCATGTCCTTCAAGTCGCACGTTGCTTTCTACCACATCGTTTCAAACGAAGTTTTACCATAACATTCCTCTAGTTTGGAACATTGATTCAATTATGGAATCATGAATAGTCATTGGTTCAGTCGATACATAGTAATCTATCTATACTTCTTCCTTCTATATGAAATGAATTTCCTTCTGTATGAAATAAATAGATAATTTAGGAAGAAAAAGCCTCAATAAGAATTCAAATTAACCCATATTGTATTGTATGAATGCAATATATTTTTCTTTTTTAAAACTTTTATTATACTTTTCTATTCTAATTAAGCTTTTCTATTCTAATTAATAAGAAATTAAGAATATCATTAATAATAATATCACGAATATTATAAATAACACAAATAAACTAATCTTTTTGAATCTACCTTGCATCTTCAAATAACTCGATAGAATAGATTCGCCAATCTGACAGTTCTTCGAGTGCCAATCTTAAATCTTAAGAAATCATTAAAAATCAAAAGCAAGAATCACATTTTCTCCAATATTTGACTCTTAGAAAGAAGGTTGTTAAAAAAAAAAAAGAGCAATTTAGATTCGGATATCGTTATTCTGATATATAAGTATGCTCTGGGACGGAAGGATTCGAACCTCCGAATAGCGGGACCAAAACCCGTTGCCTTACCACTTGGCCACGCCCCATTTAGATTTCTATTTGAAACTACTAAACACTAATATGGGTATTCCTTGTTCGTCAATTCCAGTTCCAAATAGCTATGGAATAGATTAGATTCTTGCTAGGATTTTGGCACGTATGGATAGAGAATTAAACCGAATTTATTGATCATTACATATAATTCAATTAAGATATTGTATGAAAGTATGATTTCTTCTATTCTCTTGTAAGAATTGAAGGCTTTTGATTGGGTGAGTTCAAAGAAGTATTGTTTAGTCTGCCTTATTTTCCTTTCTTCATTTTTTTCCTTATATCAAAAAACATATTAATAACTCAATCAAAATTATCTCCAAGAACAAAATTTTGTTATGCTTAATATCTTTAATTTGATCTGTATCTGTGTTAATTCTGCCCTTTTTTCGAGTAGTTTTTTATTCGCCAAATTGCCCGAGGCCTATGCTTTTTTGAATCCAATCGTAGATTTTATGCCAGTAATACCTCTTCTCTTTTTTCTCTTAGCCTTTGTTTGGCAAGCTGCTGTAAGTTTTCGATGAGATCTCCTAGAAAAATTCATGATTTATTCAAGAAAAAAAAAATTCTAACAATTGAAAAGATCAGATAAGTCTTACACTATGAACGCAC